AAAGGAAGTCGTAGCAAAAAGACGTGGTATTGGAGTATTTGTCCTATATGTGCAAATCCAAATCGGGCAGATCTTTACTCAGAGTAGAACAGAAACCTAAAAGAATTGAAGAAGCCCATTCAGAAACAAGAAAATTACATTGCGATTTGGATTCGATCTCGATGAAAACAATACATCAATGAGAAGTTAGTTCAATAAGTTTAGTACATTATTTTTTTTTTTTCTTATATTCTATTATAATAGAATATAGATTAATATAGATATAATATAGATAAACGGGTCAAAAGTCGTCTTTCTTGAAAAATGTAAGAAAAAGACCTTTCCCTTCGTTAGAAGTTCGAAAAAGTCCATTATGAAAAAGGAAAGAAGGTTGAAATCTACACATTGATTCCTTTTTGCGATTTTTGGTGAACCGTATGCATCAAAAGGTGCATGTACGGCTCTTAAGGGATAAAATTTGATCCTAATCAACCGACTTTATCGAGAAAGACTACTTTTTTTAGGCCAAGAGGTTGATAGTGAAATATCGAATCAACTTATTGGCCTTATGGTATATCTCAGTATAGAGGACGATAACAAAGATTTGTATCTGTTTCTAAATTCTCCGGGCGGATGGGTAATACCCGGAATAGCTATTTATGATACTATGCAATTTGTACAACCAGATGTACAGACAGTATGCATGGGATTAGCCGCTTCAATGGGATCTTTTATTCTGGCAGGAGGAGAAATTACCAAACGTCTAGCATTCCCTCACGCTTGGCGCCAATGAGTCTTTTATTTGAGAAAAAAAAGAAGACTATGCCTTCGCCATATGAATCTTAAGTAATAATAGCATGGCACCTCGAGTTCGATATGCAAAATTTTTTTTTTCAAAACCATTCGATTATGTATCGAAAGAGTAGTATGAAAAAAGGGGTATTTACGATTTTTTCTGATCTATCAGGAGCCTATTTCAGTGTCACAAACTTTTTTGTTTTCAGTTTTCACACCGGAAAGTTTTTAACAATATTTATGTTATGAAAGAATATGAAAAAAAAAACAATATTTTTTTTTCATTTTATAACTATTTGAAAAAAAAAGAAACTTTGGGATTGCTCAATAACAGACGAAATAATAAAGCAACGGAACCATCATAGTATTTTTTAAATACTCCAAAAAGGAAGGATGGTTATTGGATCATTTACTGATCTGGGTCTGATAGACCCAGTATATTTTCTATTTCTTGATAGAAGGTAAAAATCAATTCCATAGTAGAGCCGTATGCAATACGCAAAAGATGCCTGTACGGTTGTTCAATTCTATCTTTGTTTGTTTTTTTTTTTTATTATTTATCTCTCTCGCACGATAAGGCGAGAGAGAGGAAACCTTTATTATGTTATATCATCAGGGTAATGATCCATCAACCCGCTAGTTCTTTTTATGAGGCACAAACGGGAGAATTTATCCTGGAAGCGGAAGAACTACTGAAACTGCGCGAAACTATCACAAGGGTTTATGTACAAAGAACGGGCAAACCTTTATGGCTTGTATCCGAAGACATGGAAAGGGATGTTTTTATGTCAGCAGCAGAAGCCCAAGCCCACGGAATTGTTGATCTTGTAGCGGTTGAATAAAAAATTAGCAGCAAGGATTCCGCGCAAACACACGATTTGAGATTTTATCTTCTTACAGGATTTAATAGAATATTTCTATTAATTAATCTATTAATAGAATATAAGTAATTCATAATCATCGGGTTAGGATTGATCTAAACCAGCTCATTATGTATACGACTCACCATGCCAACTATGAAACAACTTATTAGAAACACAAGACAGCCAATCCGAAATGTCACGAAATCCCCCGCTCTTCGGGAATGCCCTCAGCGCCGAGGAACGTGTACTAGGGTGTATGTGCGACTCGTTCAGATCATAGACTAAGACAAAAGAAAGGAAACAAATTATTCCAGTATTGGTGATCGGTTAAGATAGTGTGAATGGAGTTCTTCCATTCACACTATCTTAACTTAAAAAAAATCTATTAATAATATATATATTCTTCTATTGTGTATCAAATTTATGGTTTTGATTGGTGCAAACCCAATCACCTCAATTTGCAATTTAAGATGAGAAAGACTTCCCCATTGGTAGCAAATGGTTACCCATTAAGCGGGGAAAATCCTATTTCAATTAAAAAGCGGAAAAATTATGCCCTTATTTTTGCAAGAACGGACTAAGAGGGTCAGCTACCCAGCTAATCTTCATACTTAAATACCGTTACTGTATAGCTAGATTTCGTTGTGAAAGACCTATTACTAGATATTTCATGGGTAGAGCCAAAGAGTGTGAACTGTACAAGTTAACAATAGCATTGATTAAATGAAGGAAGGGGCTCCGGTGTATAGAGAGGACCTCGCCGTTTAAAAAGTAATCATAGAAACGATGGAACCCACCATTTCTTTATCCATTTCTATTTAATTTACTATGTTTTTTTGATACCTAGTATCAATACAATTTCTTATTTCGGGGTTAAATGCTTAGAAATAAAAAGAAAAAAAAATCGTGGTTGGGAAGGTTATAGTAGCAAAAGCCATTGGAATTTTGATTTTATACATTGGAAGAATCTATTTTTGTTATTAATAGACTAGGAAGGGGAAAAGAATAACTGAAAGAAAAGAAATCAAATAGTTATTCATCAAAGTTTCATTTATTCAATGACCAGAATTAAACGAGGATATATAGCTCGGAAACGGAGGACAAAAATTCGTTTATTTACATCAAGCTTTCGCGGGGCTCATTCAAGACTTACTCGAACGATTACTCAACAGAAAATAAAAGCTTTGGTTTCGGCTCATCGGGATAGAGATAGGAAAAAAAGAGATTTTCGCGGTTTGTGGATCAGTCGAATAAATGCAGTAATTGGTGAGAATAAAAAAAAAATATACTATAGTTATAGTAATTTAATGTATAATCTGTACAAGAGGCAATTGCTTCTTAATCGTAAAATAGTTGCACAAATAGCTATATTAAAAGGGAATTGTCTTTTTATGATTGCCAACGAGATCATAAAATAAAAATTCCCCGGAGACTGAACTCCGGGAAGGGAGTAGAGTAGAGATTTGTATGGTAAAATAGAATTCATATGATAAAGTCATAAAAATGAACAACCACGCTCAATAAAAAAAGATTTTTTCTTCTTCACCGATTATCTTTTTTCTTACAACACAACAACCCAAATTGGATTGTCGTAGTTTTCGAACAAAACATCAATCCACATTTGATTTGAGTTTAGATTCAAATTTGAATTCAATTGAAGAGTAACTCTATTTTTTTTTTGTTTTAAGACCAGTAGTAGTTCTAGCGGTCGACTCGCTTTTTTCAAATTGTTTTTCATTATTAAGAAATTTTTTTTCATTATTAAGAAAAGGTAACGAAGATAAAATACGAGCTTGTTTTATAGCAATCGTAATTAATCGTTGTTGTTTTAAGGTCAATCTATTCACGCGTCTAGATAATATTTTTCCTTGTTCACTAATAAATCGACTAATTAAACTCATGTTTTTATAATCAATTCGATCCCCCGATTGGATCGGGGGCAAACGCCTACGAAAAGATCGCTTGGATTTAAGAAAGAGTCGCTTAGATTTATCCATGGTTTGTTTATTCCTATCCCGAAAATCCTATTTCTTACAAAAAAGGATTTGTTTTGTTTTATTTATATTCTTACTTTCTTTTTATTTTATTTATTTTTTAATATATGTTGTTATATAATTGAATGTTATATATATAATTTATAGAATATATATGAAAAATAGATCATTTTTCATGTTCCTTGGAAGGGTGACACACAAGCGATCAATTTTATCTATTTCTTTATTTCTGCGTGAATCATATGTTTGCAACAACAGGGACAGAATTTTCTCAATTCCAATCGACTAGGCGTATTGTGTCGATTCTTTTGAGTAATATATCTGGAAATACTCGTTGATTCCTTATTAACACTGTTTTGAGCACAACTGGTACATTCCAAAATAACCGTCACTCGGATATCTTTACCCTTGGCCATGAACCTCCTTTGGGTTTTTGATTCACTTAACTCTTCTATTTTCGGATTCGAAGCGAAGAAGAAGAAAGGAACGAAAAAAAAGTAGAAGTTGATAATTCGAAATCAAATTATGAAAGATTTCGTTCCAATTAATATAGTACAGTAATAATTAAGTAATACAATGATTTCGAACTATATTTCGAATCGCAGTACAGTATTTCAGTTTTCATTTAAGTATCTTGTATGATATTGTTGCCCCCGCCCTAGCCATTCCATTTCCATTTCTGGTCTCACTCTATTATTAATAGAAATGGAATTGAATTAATAATTCCATTTCTATTGTTGAATGGAATTATTAATTCAATTCAATTGAAGCCTGGGCCAGATTCCGAGTTTCGCTGAGGCCGAATCCACCTTTATTCTTTCTCTTTTCTAACTTATTCTATTCTAATTCTAAAACAAAAAGAAATAAAGAAGAGGGTATTAATCACAGATATTTGATTGGATCTCTAATCTTCTTCACCCCTTCCCGTGCCAATAACTAGAATGAAAAAAAGGGGAATATCAATGCATCCGGGAATAAACGATTGATCTCTATCAAGAGACCCGCTAAAGCCCCGAACCATAGAGTACTTACCACTGGTGCCACGGAGAGATATGTTTTTAGATCTCGCATTTTAAATCCTCCTTCTTTTTATTCTTTATTGTAATTTGTAATACATAATTACATATAATATAGGAATATGATCAGATGGTTATTTAGTTAATAACCACTTGTATTTGTCGGCAGAATTCCTAATTCAAATTGAAATGTACAACGATTCATTAGATATTTTTTTTTAACAAAAAAAAAGAGGTCTATTTCTGCCCGAGCATTCCCTAAAAATCTTTTTCCGTTTTAGGGAAATTTCCTATTTATTTTTATTTCATAATAAGTCTTTTATTATTATTATTTAATTATATTATGAATTTTA